CACACGAAAAGGATAGTTTGAAAAAAGAGCCTTACTCTAAATTGGAAAATGAAGATGAAGAGATAGAGAAAGATATTGAACAAGCTATTGGGACTTTGCTTTTTGACTATAAACGCTGGACTCGCCCATTTCGCTATATAAAAAATAATCAATTTGAACAAGCGGTCAGAAACGAAATGTCACAATATTTTTTTGCTACACAACAAAGTGATGGAAAATCAAGAATATGTTTTACCTATCCGGTTAATTTATCAATGTTTTGGAAAGGCATATCCTTTTTATCGCGCGACAAAAATTATTCAAATAAACTGAATAGGCATTGGGTTGAGCGAAACAAAAAAAAACTTAAATCTCTCAAAAGGGATTTGGTTAATCGAATTAAGAACCTTGATAAAACTCTAAAAATTGAATTTGGAACAACACGAACGCGACTATGTACATGTATACATGATGATGAGACTAAACAAGAATATGTACCAGAAGAATATGATCCTTTATTAGCCGGGGGTTATCGCGGAAGGATTAAAAAGGAACAAGCTATTTTGCAAAAACAGGAAAATGAAACTTTAACTCATCCTTTGGATACTTTGATCGACGTCTTGGAAAATAATACTAATGCTCAACTTTTTAAAACAAACCCAATTGACAACCAGAAAATAAATTTTGAAGAAGAATTAAGAAAAAAAGTTCCCCGATGGTCATACAAATTAATAACTGAATTAGAACAAATATCTTATTATAGAAATCCACCGGATGATCATGATATTCGTACTCGAAAAGCAAAAAGTCTAGTTGTCTTTGATCCTTCCAAACATCCGAATATGGAAACGATGGAGGATAATGGTAATATCCAAAATAACTCAAGTGATAAAACCATAAATCCACAAAATAATTTGACAAATTTAAAACCAAGAACGAGTGAAAATGATCCTGATGATAATACAACTGAAAAAGAACCTAAAGATGATAAGAGTTATTCAATAAGATATTCGCACCAATCTGATTTTCGCCACGGCTTAATAAAAGACTCTATGCGATCCTTAAGACGTAAAATAGTAATTAAGGATCTTTTTAAAGGAAATGTACACTCTCCACTTTTTTTTGAAAGGCGGAAAAAAAAAAACCTGTTTTCGTTCTCGGGTCTAGTTAAACTTAAAAAACTTTTTATACCGGGGTCGGCACAAAAAGAGTTTGGGGATTTAAAAGATTCAAATAAAAAACTTACAATTAAGGACAAGAAACAACAAGAGACAAAAGAACGAATCGAGATAGCAGAAGCCTGGGATAGTTTTGAACTTACTCAAGTACTAAGGGGTGTTTTGTTGGTAACCCAATCAAGTTTACGAAGAGACATTCTATTACCCTCATTAATCATTATCAAAAATCTTGGACGTATTTTATTATTTCAAAGTTCTGAATTGTCTGACGATTTTAAAGAATTAGCGAAGGAAACTCATGTTCCATGTACATATAATGGTGTTCCATTAGGAGAAAAAGAATTTCCCAGAAATTGGTTGACCGAAGGGATTCAGATAAAAATTCTATCTCCTTTCTGTCTCAAACCGTGGAACGAGGAAAAAAAACCATTACCTGCAAGTGAGAACTTTTGTTTTTTGACAATTTGGGGACAAGAAACAGACCAGATTTTTGGCAGGCCGCGAAGAAGACCCTCCTTTTTTAAGCCCTTTTTAACAAAACTTGATACAACTTTAAAAAAAATAAACCTTTTTCAATTTTTTAAAGAAAAAAGAACACCAGAATCAAATATGGTGAAAGAACAAAAAGTGGATGACTTAAGTGATAATATACTGAATGAATTTCAATTCAGTAAACGTGAAAAACTCGAAGCTATCACGAATAGAACAAGTATAATCAAAACAAAACTCGAAACGATTGCTGAAGAGAAAAAAAAGGTAACGAGAGACCTCGATAGAAGCTTATCAAAAAAAAGTTTGAAACGAATAAGATTTAAGTTAGTCTCGAACTTATTCCCTTTTCAGTCTTTCCTAAAACTTTTTATTCAAGAAATCTATAATCTTTTCCTTCGTAATATCCTATTGATTTCCGGACTACTCAAAAAAATATTAAATCGAGAAAAAGAAAAATTAATTAATCAATCTTGCTCGAAAAATGAAAAAATGAAAAAAGTACATAAGAAATTCAACTTTAGCTTAAATAGAAAGTCAAAACCTTCTACTAATTTCTCTAACTTATCACAAGCATATGTATTTTACAAAATCTCGCAACAAATAGCGAGTTTTAGTGTATGTAAATTAAGATCAATTCTAAATCAGCAGGTAAAAGCTATATTTGTTAAACCAGAAATAAAAGAATTTTTTGCTAGACACGGATTAATTCAAACTCAAGAGATGGATAAAAAAAGTATCCAGCTTAGAACACCGCAATGGAAACATTGGTTAAGAGTAAATTCTCAACATCATTTATCTCAGATTCTATGGTTTAGTTTCGGCGCAAAAAAAGAAAACTGGCGAAAGAAAATTAATAGATGTAATAAACAATCTTTACAGAAAAGGAATTCTAGCGGCAATTCAAATTTAGATGATTCAAAAAACAGAAATACAGATAACTTAATCTTGAATAAAAACCAAAAAGATAATTTTGAAAAATGCTATAGATATGATGTCTTATCATCAAAATTCATTAAATTTGAAAAAAAAAAAATCTCTTTTATTCATAGATCACCCCTTTCATTAACGAGACAACACCAAATTTCATATCACAAAAACATGTCGCAAAACTTCTTATTTGCGCTACCTAAAAATATGTCAGTTAAAAATTTAATGGGAAAAAGTCAAAGGATGCATATTCCTTATATAGAAAAAGATTTCGATAGAAAATATTTGAGTTTTGAAAATATTGAATTTTCTCTGAAAAAAAAGATCAATATTGAATCTTGGATCCCACTTACTTCCCGCGGGAATAAAACTAAAACTTACAATTATGAATTCCTTGATGAGCTGGAATTAATGGAGTTTATTGATCAAATTTATAAAAAAGAGAAGGAACTTCTATTTCCGTGTATTGAAAGAAATAACAAAATACGTAACGCCAAGTCTAAATATTCTTTCATTGATTGGATGGGACTGAATGAAGAACTTTTAAAACATCCTGTGACAAATTTGGAATTATGGTTTTTTCCGGAATTTGTGTCACTTCTTAACATATACAAACTGAAACCATGGGTTTTACAAAGCCAATTACTCTTTTCAAAATTAACTTTCAATAAACTTTTAAGTAAACAACAAAATCAAACTACGACAAAAATGAATACTGAGACTAAAAATAAACAGAAAAGTAAGGTTGAAAATGAAAAGAATAAAAAAACTGAGAACCAACAGAATGCTGAGACTAAAAATAAGCAGAAAAGTAAAACTGAAAATGAAGGGAATAAAGAAACTGAGAACCAGCAAAACGATGAAAGTGAGGACGACCCCCAACTAGCATATATAAGATCTTTTATGAAAAAGCATTTACTTTTTCAATTACGAGGGGAGTCTATTTTCAAAAAAAGTGGTTTCAAAAATATACAGATATTATGTCTTCTACTTAGACTTATGAATCAAAATGAAATGCTATTCTCTTCCATTCAAAGGCAAAAGCTCAATTTGCATATAATGCCAGAAATTGGAATAAAGGAGCTTACTTTGGAGGTTCTTGAAGAAATTGGTGTGCCAGAATTTTTAAAAGAGAAACGAGTGAATTTTGAGCCCTTTCCTTTGTATATTAATAAGAATGGAAAGTTTCTTATGTATCAACTTTTAAATATGTCATTGGTTCATAATATAAAATATCCGACTAATAATGAATCTCGAAACCAGGGAGTAATTACAACGCAAAAGAACAATAATATGGCTTCTCATATTCCAGAAAATATTTTATCGTCTAGACGTCGTAGAGAATTACGAATTTTAATGTGTTTAAATCACAACAAAAAAAAGTGCGAAAGTACAGAAGCTACTAATAAATCTTTCATCTATAAAAAAAAATGTGCGAAAATTTGGGAAGAGCAAAAAAGCACTATAGAATTTTTTATTTGGCCCAATTCGCGATTCGAAGATTTAACTTGCATGAATCGGTATTGGTTTTATACTAATAATGGAAGTCGTTTTAGTATGTTAAGAATCTTTATGTATTTACCCTTGAAAAATTATTAGTAGTATTTGGATCTACCTTGTCGAATTTGTAGCAGGGTAGGTTCCAGCGAAGTAGCTGACTTAATTGAGGATAAAACTGAGCTTAATAAATATTAACACTTGTTTTAGTATATTTTCGATTCTAGGAATCAAGTTTTAATTTAACGTAAATTTAAATTACAACTACTAAATAAAGTAGATTTAACACGTTAAATCTATAGTAGTTAAGTGAAGAGGAATCTTTTTTTATGACAAAAACAATCTTTATTTCTACAAAAGAGAATACAGGGTCCATTGAATTTCAGATAGTCAATTTTACAAAAAAAATATGCAAACTTACCGACCATTTAAAACTTCACAAAAAAGACTATTTATCACAAAGAGGTTTGCGTCAAATGTTGGGAAAACGTCAACGGCTATTAGTTTATTTGTCAAAAATAAATCTACCGTCTTATAATGATTTAATTTTAAAATTAAAAATTCGTGAAGCAAAAAAAGATTTATCTTAAATTTCAGACCTTTTTAAATCTTTTGTTTGAATTAATTTATGAGAAAGTATTTTTATTTCCCTAGTATCACAATAAATAGAAAATAAAATTCAGCTTAAAGAAAAACCCAATATAAATCATTAACTAATTCTACTTTCAAATTTTACTTTGAATATTGCTAAATTAAAAAACAAAAAGTTACACGAAAAATAACTTTTTAATTTTTAATAAAAAATATTTATACTAAAAATTGACAAAAACATAAGAAATAAAAATTAAAAACCTTTATTTAAAATATTTTTTCAAACATCTATTTCAACATATCTAATATCCTCTTCAATTTTAAATTTTTGAAAAGGGTGATGAATCCATTGAATCTTCTAGTTATAAAGTGAAGAAAGTTTTTAGTTTTACAAATTGAAATAGATTAAAAGATTTTTAATTTCTTAAATAAATAAATCCAATGTCACATTCTGTAAAGATTTATGATACATGTATAGGATGTACTCAATGTGTTCGAGCTTGCCCTACCGATGTTTTAGAAATGATACCGTGGGATGGGTGTAAAGCTAAACAAATTGCTTCAGCTCCAAGAACTGAAGACTGCGTAGGTTGTAAAAGATGTGAATCCGCATGTCCAACCGATTTCTTAAGTGTCCGAGTTTATCTAGGGGCTGAAACAACTCGCAGTATGGGACTAGCTTATTAAGTTAAGTAAATTAGAGGTCCCGAACCGAAAACCCGTGCTCCTACATTTTAAGTTTTTGATTTCGGAGCACGAGTTTTATAGATTTTTGGGATTTTTAATTTTAAAATTAAATGGCAACTCACTCGCTGACATTTCTCCTTGGATTTGTCAAGGTTTTTTTTATTTTTATTATATAGATGGAAAAAAGCCATAACTATGAAGACCTAGTCCCATTAAATTTACTCCAAAATAACATATCCAAACTATCAAAAAACCTATAGATGCTACACTTGCGGACTTAGTCGCTTCAAAATTTCCATTTCGTCGAATATGTAAATAAATTGTGAATACGAGCCAAGTAATAAATGACCAAGTTTCTTTTGGATCCCAACTCCAATAAGATCCCCACGTTTCATTAGCCCACACCGCTCCCGAAACTAGTCCAATGGTTAAAAAAATAAATCCCAAACTAATAATCCGATAACTCCAAAAATCTAATTCTTGACCAAATTGGATCTTATAATAATTTTTCATGGAAAAAAAATAATTTATTTTAAATAAAAATTTTGGATTCTTTCGAAATATAATAAGGAGAAATGCGACTGATAATAAAGAGCCACTTAAAAGGGCTGCGTAGCCCATTACCATCATACTTACATGCATTATTAACCATTCAGATTGCAAAACTGGTACTAATAGTGACTCTTTTTTTATTTCCTTTAAAAAACACGCTGTAGCAAAAGCCTGAATAAAACTAACACTGGAATTAGTTATTTTGCATAAAAAGTTTGGATTATTTTTGAAATATGGAATTTTATGAATAAAAGAGAGACTCCAGGAAATAAAAAGAAATGATTCTGATAAATTACTTAGAGGAAAGTGCCCCGAAGAAATGTAACGAGTAAACAAAAAAGCAGTTAGACAAAAAAAAGTGATAAACATACCCCTATCAGAGGAATCAGAAAGTTTTTTAATTTCGTTAACTGAAAATATTTGAAAATAAATTGAAATTAAAGTTGAAATGAAGACGACTGAAAAAGCAATTTGAATAAGTATATGTTCGACAATTGAAATTATCATAAAAGATAAAAAAATGAATTCTGTTTCGTGGTCTATATATTAAAAAGATAAATAATATATAGGAAAAACTTAAATAAAAAGTCTCAATCAAATGAATTCCTTATATTTGAACAAGATATGCCGCTACTCGGACTTGAACCGAGATGCGCTAGCACTGCCTCCTAAGAGCAGCGTGTCTACCAATTTCACCATAGCGGCGGATCTGTTAATATGAATTAAATGAAATATGTGACCTTATAATAGATAATAAACAATTGGAAGCAGGAAAATAAAAAATTTTAACTGAAAATTAAACTTTAGTTATAATAATTTTTAAAATAAATGGTTTTTAAAATTACCTCCTAGGCCTAGCTCAGAAAAATAGATGAGAAACTTATATATTACGCTGGATCAAATCCTTTTTGAATTAACTTGATTTAAAGATCTTTTGATATAAATCGAGAATGCAGAACTTATTTAAGAATTCTAGATTTATATCAAACTAAAGACAAGTCACAGAGTTTTTTTAATCTGATCCCAAAGACCAGCCAATATAAAAGGAAATAATCATAATTAATGTATTTCGTAAGATAGTCCATTTTCGAGAAAGCCAACGCTTTTTAGTATTTTCCTTCATTTGAGTTACTGCTATGATATTTTTTCTTTCATTTTCGTCGTCTTGATTCATTTTATTTTGTAGTTTGTTCATTTTTTTAATAAGATGTTTGAAGGTTTGTTTTAGTTTACCATTTTTTCGGAGAATCCTACTAAGAACAACTTTATCATAGTCAAAAAGCAAAGTCCCAATAGCTTGTTCAATATCTTTCTCTATCTCTTCATCTTCATTTTCCAATTTAGAGTAAGGCTCTTTTTTCAAACTATCCTTTTCGTGTGACAAATCCTCTTCATCTTCAGTCGATTTCCCTTCTTTTGCTACGCCGGATTTTTTTAACCTTTCTTCTTCCCGTTTCTCAATACGCGAAATTTCACTTAATTTCTGCGTCGGAATAGGTAAGGGTATTCTTCCTAAAGATTGAATGGTTAGAATAAATAAGCTACTTCCAAACAGGCAATTCACTACAAGAAAAAACATCGAATTTCTCACAAGGTA